TTCACCGACTCTAAATTTCCGGGGGCATGCGAAAAATGATAATAGATCTCGGCGTTAATAATTTATTAATTCTAATTAATAAATAATAAAAATAATAAAAGTGAATATAGATGCTTATCGTTTATTAATGAGAGGTGAACCTTATAATTATGGAGAAAAAGAACAGAAAGCCGAACCAATATACAGAAGTAGCCGCTTCAAGCCAACATATATCTATTTCTGCTCACAAAGCGAGAAGAGTAATTGATCAAATTCGTGGGCGTTCCTATGAAGAAACACTTATGATCCTAGAACTCATGCCTTATCGAGCATGTTATGACATTTTAAAATTGGTTTATTCTGCAGCAGCAAACGCTAATCACAATAAAGGTTTGAATGAAACAAGTTTAATCATTAGTAAAGCGGAAGTCAACGAGGGTACGACTGTGAAAAAATTAAAACCCCGAGCTCGAGGGCGGAGTTATCCGATAAGAAGATCCACCTGTCATATAACTATTGTGTTAAAAGATATATCTGTAGATGAACAGATGAACAACTAGAATATAGATAAAAGGAAAAAGCAGCTGAGGAATATTTTAAGAAAGAATATTCCATATTAGAAAAACTACAAATACGCTATATTATGTTATGCTTAAAAAAATCCGAACGAATAAAAAAAAACACACCAATATGATGTTTCACGATATATATAGTAGTGGGGGACTATGGGACAAAAAATAAATCCACTTGGTTTCAGACTGGGCGCAACCCAAGGGCATCATTCTCTTTGGTTTGCACAACCCAAAAATTATTCCGAAGATCTACAAGAAGATCAAAAAATACGAGATTGTATCAAAAATTATGTACAAAAAAATCTGAAAATATCCTCTAATGTCGAGGGAATTGCACGTATAGAGATTCAAAAAAGAATCGATTTGATTCAAGTCATAATCTATATGGGATTCCCCAAGTTATTAATAGAAGAAAGGACTCGCAAAATCGAAGAATTACAATTCAATGTACAAAAAGAACTCAATTGTGTAAACCGAAAACTCAACATTGCTATTACACGAATTGTAAACCCTTATGGGCACCCCAATATTCTTGCAGAATTTATAGCCGGGCAATTAAAAAATAGAGTTTCATTTCGCAAAGCAATGAAAAAAGCTATTGAATTAACTGAGCAAGCAGGTACAAAAGGAATTCAAGTACAAATTGCAGGTCGTATCGACGGAAAAGAAATTGCACGTGTCGAATGGATCAGAGAAGGTAGGGTTCCTCTACAAACCATTCGAGCCAAAATAGACTATTGTTCCTACGCAGTTCGAACTATCTATGGGGTATTAGGTATCAAAATTTGGATATTTGTAGACGAAGAATAATAAACATTTACTTAACTTGTATTTAGTTCTATTTCTATTTAGTGATAAAATTCTATTTAGTGATAAAAAAATGAACAATTCTATAAGGTTGAATAAAAATTCAATTAATCATTTGATATAATTGCTATGCTTAGTGTGTGACTCGTTGGTTTTTTTATTAGGATTAGGATTCAAAAAAATGGAACAACTCGTAGTACGAACTAATAACTATAGAACTAATAACCAACTCATCGCTTCGCATTATCTGGATATAAAGAAAGAGCCAGTCAAAATATGATATATATGATATAGATATATAGGATATATAAGTCATATCATTGTAGCAACTGAAATCCTTTTTGCAAAAAAAAAAATAAAAACCAATCTGATTATTGGTTGTAAAGCAAGAAAAGTATACAGATAAATGGAAAGGTGAGAGAAAGATAGAAAAAGAATATCAACGATATATGATTCCAATATGTACGGTCTATGAGTGATCTCATAAAAAAGAATGTAATAAAGCATCAATACTGATTGATCCCTAATTAGACAAATACGTGGATAGAACCACAAATAAAGAGCCCCGAGCCAATAAAGACTGAGAAGGTTGACTCAAAAATTTCATTAGGAGCTCCGTTGTAGAATTCAGACCTAATCATTACTCAAGAGGTGGTGGGAACGACAGAACCTGTGAATGCATAAGATTCTATTGAAAAGGAATCCTAATGATTCAGTAGGTAGGATGGCGGAACGAACCTATTTTTTTTTTGAAAGATTGTGTTGTCATAGACTAATCTTCCAACTGAATGTTGAAAGAGTAAATATTCGCCCGCGAATTTTTTTTTTAGAAGGTTGAATAAATTCGATATGATAAGAAAAAGTAAAATAAAATAAGGATTCATTATAACATTAAATAGAATACGTGGTTAATTATATATAAAAATATAAAATCAAAAGATAAAAAAAAAAATTATATTATTCTATTAAATGAAATTTCAAAGAATACCCTGATTCAGTATATTATTCACCATGTATTTTATTTTTAATCGTTTAATTCGCGAGGAGCTGGATGAGAAGAAATTCTCATGTCCAGTTCTGTAGTAGAGATGGATGGAATTGATAAACAACCATCAACTATAACCCCAAAAGAACCAGATTCCGTAAACAACATAGAGGAAGAATGAAAGGAATATCTTATCGAGGTAATCGTATTTGCTTTGGTAGATATGCTCTTCAAGCACTTGAACCCGCTTGGATCACGTCTAGACAAATAGAAGCGGGGCGTCGAGCAATGACACGAAACGCACGCCGCGGTGGAAAAATCTGGGTCCGTATATTTCCAGACAAACCAGTTACAGTAAGACCGACCGAAACGCGTATGGGTTCGGGGAAAGGATCTCCCGAATATTGGGTAGCTGTTGTTAAACCCGGCAGAATACTTTATGAAATGAGCGGAGTGGCAGAAAATATAGCCAGAAGGGCTATTTCAATAGCGGCATCAAAAATGCCTATACGAACTCAATTCATTCTTTCGGTATAGGATAGGAATGTAGAACAAAAGGAAAGAATTTTTTTGATAAAAAAAAACAATTGTAGGTTTCTTGTTTTGAACAAACAATATTTCTTTTTTTTTTTTCACCCTTTACATTGAAAAAGACAAAATCAATAAAAAAAGATATGATTCAACCTCAAACCCATTTGAATGTAGCCGATAACAGCGGGGCCCGAGAATTGATGTGTATTCGAATCATAGGAGCTAGTAATCGACGATATGCTCATATTGGTGACGTTATTGTTGCTGTAATAAAAGAAGCAGTACCAAATACACCTCTAGAAAGATCAGAAGTGATCCGAGCTGTAATTGTACGTACTTGTAAAGAACTCAAACGCGACAACGGTATGATAATACGATATGATGACAACGCTGCAGTTGTTATTGATCAAGAAGGAAATCCAAAGGGAACCCGAATTTTTGGCGCGATCCCCCGGGAATTAAGACAGTTAAATTTCACTAAAATAGTTTCATTAGCACCCGAAGTATTATAAGGGAATACCGTGATATAGTTTATAGTATTTGAATGAAATGGATTAATTTAATATTTAATTTAGTAGATTGTTTGTATATCACGTATATACCTTTTAAAATTCATAAATATTTATGAATTCAGAAAAAAAAGAAATAGAGCATGTTGATTATATCAAAATTCGGGGGCAACAATAATCTTAGTTTATCATGAGTAAAGACACTATTGCTGACATAATAACCTCTATACGAAATGCTGACATGAATGAAAAAAGAACAGTTCGAATACCATCTACTAATATCACTGAAAATATTGTTAAAATCCTTTTACGAGAAGGTTTTATTGAAAACGTGAGAAAACATCAGGAAAGCAATAATTTTTTTTTTGTTTTAACCCTACGACATAGAAGAAATAGGAAAGGACCATATAGAACTGTTTTAAATTTAAAACGGATCAGTCGGCCCGGCCTACGAATCTATTCTAACTATCAACGAATTCCGAGAATTTTAGGCGGAATGGGGATTGTAATTCTTTCTACTTCTCGAGGGATAATGACAGACCGAGAGGCTCGAATAGAAGGAATCGGCGGGGAAATTTTGTGTTATATATGGTAATCTTTCTGATAGCCAAATCATATGCGAAACTTTCATATTTGTGAAAAAAAAGAGTCAAGGGTAGGTTTATAATATTATGCCTCTTTAATTCGTTGATGCTTCAAAGCCGTTTTACCAGGAATGAAAGAACAAAAACGGATTTGCGAAGGTTTAATTACTGAACTACGTTCCAATGGTATGTATGTTTCGAGTTCGTTTAGATAACAAAAATCCGATTCTAGGTTTTGCTTCGGGAAAGGTTCAACGTAATTTTATACATATACTACCTATAAATTAAATAGAATTAATTTAAATATAAAATAGAATTAATATAGTAAATTAACAAAATTGTGGTAAGTTCTTATGATTCAACTAAAGGGAATAGAATTTGTATATTATATTCAGTATATTCAAAAGTAAAGACGCAAATAATTGGGTGGTTTTTTGATTTCAACATTCTTTCGTAGGGATACAATTCGAAGTTAAAAATTTTAAGAAATTTATTTTCTTCCAATTAAATTTAAGTAGATTCAGAATTAAGAAAAGGAGTGACAAATATGAAAATAAGGGCCTCCGTTCGTAAAATTTGTGAAAAATGTCGATTGATCCGTAGGCGGGGACGAATTATAGTAATTTGTTCCAACCCGAGACATAAACAAAGACAAGGATAATCTTTTTAAATCAAAAAGGACTCCCGAAATCTAAAGGACCTGATATACAGATGTAAAAAAAAAATCAGTAAAAAAACCAGGATCCGTTTTGACATGAAATGGATATATCCATATATCTCTGACTTATATTTATGAGATGATAAAATATGGCAAAACCTATACCCAAAATTGGTTCACGTAGAAATAGACGTATTGGTTCACGTAAGAATGCGCGTAGAATCCCAAAGGGAGTTATTCATGTTCAAGCAAGTTTCAACAATACCATTGTGACTGTTACAGATGTACGGGGTCGAGTAATTTCTTGGTCCTCCGCCGGTAGTTGTGGATTCAAGGGTACAAGAAGAGGAACACCATTTGCCGCTCAAACCGCAG